ATGAGTTTTCTAGCATTTGACTACGTACCACTAAAGGATTTAGTCGCAAACTTGACAGATAACCCAGAAATTCTAAATTATCTTTAGATAATTGATTTATATTGACCTTTTGCGATTGAAACCATACGGAAAAATAACATTGCCATAAATTAACAAAATAATATTTCCATTTATTCATCAGAAGCGGGGTATCCTTTGTTGCCAGAATGTATTTTCCATGATATCTAACATAATGTAGGAAAGGATCCTTAAGCAACCCTAAGATCGCCGGAAAATTATTAACAAAGACTTTTAAAAAACGTTGTATTTTTCCATAGAAAAAAATTCGCTCAAAAAATACTTCATAAGATGTCGATCGTAAATGAGAAGACCGCTTGCGTATAAAAAAAAAGATGGATTCGTATTCACATACATGAGAATTATATAAGAACAATAAAAATCTTGGATTCAAAATTGATTTTTTTTTACTATCAAAATTCTTCCAATTGCAATACTCATATAGACAGAACCGAAAAAAATGCAAAGAAGAGGCATCTTTTATCCGGTAACGTAGGGTTTGAACCAAGATTTCTAGATGGATGGGGTAAGGTATTAGTACATCTAACACATAATTAAAATGTGATAATTTGTCTTCTACAAAGGGAAATATTGAATGAATTGATTGTAAATTATAAGATTTTTTTACATTTTTGCCTTCGAAAGAGGATCCCAACCTTAGGGAAAATGGAATTTCTACAATCACTGCAAATAAAACAGATATCATTTGATAATAGAAAAGATTGGTATGCCCCAGATTTTTGTTCAAATCCTTAGTGGGAATAATCAAACGATTCTGTTCGTACATTCGCAAAATTAAGCGTTTCACAATTAGTGAACTATATTTTTTGTCATAATCCGCATTTTCCAAGAAAATAGAGCGATTTCTATTTAATCTATTTAAACCGTGATCATAAGCAAGTACATAAATATACTCCCGAAAAAAAAGTGGATATAGAAAACTCTGTTGACGAGCCCCATCGAACTCTAAAAAATATCCTTGAAATTTCTCCATTTGGATTGAAATTTAATTTGAACTAAAAGTAAAGTCTTTATTTTCTTGAGTTCTGAAATGACACATAGTGCGATACAGTCAAAATAAGGTATTAGATTACGAAAGCAATAGATACCTCATAAACAGGTAGACTGCTAACCGGATTCTCTGTCTTTAATAGGTTTCTGTTCGTTATATTATAGAATAACAAAACAAGATGATTAGAAATCCTTTATTTTTTTAACCTAATCGCTCTTTTGATTTTGGAAATATATATATATATTTTTTTATCAATATACTGCTTCTTTTACACATCCATCTCCAACCTAACCCAAGCGGACTAGGGAAAAAATAATTAGGACTCACGAAAAAATTGATAATAACACGCAAGAAAAAATTCCTTCCCATACCCGTATTAGGCACTAATCTATTTTTAACATTTAATTAGATCGGGTAATTTTTCAAATTACGAATGGAAGCTCGTTTCTTTTTTTTTTTCCTGGAATCAGGAAAACTGGTTTTTTATCCATCCATTTATATTTATTCACTCGACCCAAATTGGAATTCTTTTTTTTGTTTTTGTCGACACCGAAAACAAGGTTGTACCGATCAGAAAAGCAAAAAAAATGTTATCAGAATTCTCCCTTGATACGACATGCTATTTTTTCCATTCATTCCTTTCAGGATCAGTCGTGGTCTTACAAACTCTACCGCAGATCTGGACGAATCCTTTTCTTCATACAAATATGTAAAAGATGCTAGTCGCACTTAAAAGCCGAGTACTCTACCGTTGAGTTAGCAACCCCCCCCAAAAAAAAAATAAAGTACTGCAAATATGTAGATACAACCAGAATAAAGAAAAAAAGCAAAATCCAGTCATGTGTACGTCAGGAATAAATAGATCTATATGAGAGAATTATATTTGGTCGATACACTGTTGTCAATATGATTGTGAATTTTGAATATAGCGAAAAGAATATAAAAAATAAATAAAAAAGTTTAACCCCGTGGTTTGTTAGTTCATACAATGAATGAAAACTAAGCCGAGTAGGATAATCTCAAATCTTTTTATATATACTTTTTTAGACCCATTTTTTATGCCCTTTCATTATTCATATAATAATATATATTTAGAAAGTAATATATTAATTTGATTCAGAATTAATATATTATTTTATATACAGTATTATTGTCTAGATCCAAAATTATTTTAATAAATTTGTTTATGATTATAAAACATGATCGAAATTCTAATAAATCAAAATAAATATGATGGAAACGAAAGAGGAGGAAAGAAAAGAGTAGATAAAATTGGATACCAAGCTATATATGAGTCTTTCACATCCTCTTTTTTCTATTTGATTAATTCAATTTCGTTTTAGTAAGACTTAAATTCCCTAAAAATCCCTGCCTTCTTTGAAATATCATGAACAGTTCCTGTTGGTTTAGCGCCCTTTTTAAGGAAATCGAGAATAGCAGGAAGATTTAAATAAGTTTGATTAGTTATCGGATCATAAAAACCCACCTTCCGAAGATCTCTTCCTTCTCGTCGGGATCGAACATCAATTGCAACGATTCGATAAACGGCTCATTAGGATAGATGTATATGAATAATACCCCCCCCGAGAAACGTATAAGAGGCTTTGGCCTCATACGGCTCGAGAAAAAAATGCAATGAGTAAGAAGTTAACTCTCTTTATAAAATTCCAATATTAAATAGATTAATAAAAACATTAAATCAATTAGCCAGTATTTAAACCCTAACTATTTTTTTTTTCATAAAAAGCATTCGTAACATTCGTACTCTCGTAACTCAAGTTAAATAACTCTCAAATATCTCAAGAGAGAATCCTTAAGTACTCTTTTTATTGAGTAGTCTCTAACCCTTTTTTTGTTTGTCTCATTTTTTAGAATCCATTTTGATTCTTCATTCTGATCTAGTTGTTCAAACAATTGAAAATTGGATTTCCTTGTTTCAGGATTCTTTATGCTTACTTTGAATCTTTGGGTTTAGACATGACTTCGGTGATCTTGAATCGTTTTATTAAAAAAGGGCAGCAACAAGCCCCTTATTTTGTTTATGATTTTCTATCAAAGAATCATACAAACGCTTGATTCACGCATGATAGACTTTTGATTCAAAGAATTTTACAATTTTAAGAAAATTTCCATTGTAAAATTACTTGAAAGGATTTTTTTTCAATATAAAAATAAAAAGACTTACGAAGTTGTTCGAACTTATTGATTCGCACTAACCCTAGATCCTTACTCCGGCGAAAGGAATAAAAACTTTCTATTCTCCTCGAGCTCCATCCTGTACTCTTTTTTATATTCAAAAAGGTGTAGGACTCTAGAAAAATAGAACACAAAATGTCGAGCCAAGAGCACCTATATTCCTAATATAAAAGGTGGCGGATCAAAACATCCACAGTAGATCATGTCCTTCAATTCAAGTCGCACGTTGCTTTCTACCACATCGTTTTAAACGAAGTTTTACCATAACATTCCTCTAGTTTGTGTAATTGATTCAATTATGAAATCATGAATAGTCATAGTTCATTCAGTATATCGTAATCTATACTTTTTCTTTCTCTATGAATGGAATAGTGAATCTACGCGTAAAAGATTCAGTCAGAATTCAAATGAATCCCATATTAAATTGTATATATGTCAAATCGAAATTTGAATAGAAATCTATATTTATATATATATATATAATATATATTTTTTTTTATTAAAACTCGTAGAATCTAAGGTTCTACCTTACTTACCTACATCACACACAAATAAAAAAAGAAAATCGATTTTTTGTGAATTCGGTTGAAATAATGAAAAATAAGTTTATTCTTCTTTTCATTTCAATATTTTCTTCTTAAAAAATATTGGATTTTTAAATAGAAAGAGAAAGATGGTGTACAAAGCCAATAGAAGATTGATTCCGTAATGACTGGACTCTGGGACGGAAGGATTCGAACCTCCGAATAGCGGGACCAAAACCCGTTGCCTTACCGCTTGGCTACGCCCCATTTTTATTTTTATTCAAGACTACTAAAAGAGTAATATTGCTATTGGTTGTTCGTCAATTCAATTTCAGCCCAAATTAAATATAGATTACATTGGTGCTATAGTTTTGACACGTGTAGATAGCAAATAAAACTTACTTTATTGATCATTACATAGAATTCAATTAAGATATTGTATGAAAATATTATTTCTTTAATTCTCATAAGAGAATGAAAGGATTTTTGATTGAGTAAGTTCAACAAAGTCTTTTTAGACTATCTTTCTTTATTTTTTCCTTATATAAAAAATATATTAATAACTCAATCAAAATTAAATTATCCACAAGAACACCAATTTTTGTTATGCTTAATATATTTAATTTGATCTGTATTTGTTTTAATTCTGCCCTTTTTTCAAGCACTTTTTTAGTCGCCAAATTGCCGGAGGCCTACGCCTTTTTGAATCCAATCGTAGATGTTATGCCCGTAATACCTCTTTTCTTTCTTCTCTTAGCCTTTGTTTGGCAAGCAGCTGTAAGTTTTCGATGAAATTCTTAATACTGTCTTAGACAAATTCACGATTTTTATTCTTCCAACAATTCAAAAGATCAAAAAATCTTGCCGTAGGAACGAACTCTCAATTCAAACATTGAATTTTTTTGGTAGCCATACTAAATCTGGATCATTCGATTTCCTCTGTTTTATCCTCTTTTCTATAAATGAAATAACTCAATTAGATTCGAGTTCACAAAAAAAATATCTAGATATTTAGTATAAAAATAGAGAATCTATTCTCTTTTTTTTTCAAAAAAAAAAGTAAGATCTTGGAGATTTTGTAATGCTTACTCTCAAACTTTTTGTATACACTGTAGTTATATTCTTTGTTTCGCTCTTCATATTTGGATTCCTATCTAATGATCCAGGACGTAATCCGGGACGTGAAGAATAAAAAAGAAAGGTTTTTTATTACTTTATTTAATTAGTGGAAATGCGCGGATTTTAAATTTTTAAAATTTTATTAGGATTTTTCTATTTCACATCATCAAAAAGCGGAAGGGAAAGAGAGGGATTCGAACCCTCGGTACGATTAATTCGTACAATGGATTAGCAATCCAACGCTTTAGTCCACTCAGCCATCTCTCCTAATCGAAAAGGGATACTTATTAGGTTCCATTAGACAAAAAAAGGCTTGAAAAAAAAACCTTCTCCATTTTATTCTTAAAAAACTTTTTTTTTTTTTTTAGATTATTCTTTATAATACTTTAATTATATATATTATATTATATATATTTTCATTTTCTATATTTTATTATATATAATTAATATATATATTACTATATATATATAACTTTTTTATAGAACTTTCTCAGTAATTCTATTTACATAAAAAATGTAGATAACGATTAGATAAAGAAAAGGCTCGAACTCGAAAGAGAAATAAATAAAATCACAAAAATAGAAATAGAGAATCCTTTTTGATTTTGTCTCGTCCAAACACAAATAAAAGATCTTTTTTATTTTAATAGCCTGGCCTGGTCAGTCCCCAGCCGGGCCTTTTTTTGTTAAAGTTAAAAAGACCCATCCAATGGATTTTTAGACAAAAAAGATCTGAAATAAAAAAAAAAGGGAATCCTGCTTTGACTAATTTTATTAAGTCTACGCTAGAATTTTTTTTTTTCAGTTTTTTTCTACCGATTACTTTAGTTCGACAAAAGGTCAATTTATATACAATAATTGCATTGTAGCGGGTATAGTTTAGTGGTAAAAGTGTGATTCGTTCCTTTAATCCCTTTAATAGTTAAAGGGTCTCTCGGTTTGATTAATCTTCCGATCAAAAACTTTATTTCTTAAAAGGATTTAGTCCTTTACCTTTCAATGAAAAATTCAAGGAAGATTATAGATTCTCGTAATTTGTATCCAAAGACTCTAATTAATTGTCAATTTGGATTATGAAATTCCGAAACATAATTTTTGAATTGGATGACTATTTACAATTCAATAAGTATAACAAGAGGATCCATGGATAAAGCCAGAAAAGTTTCTTTCTAATCGTAACTAAATCTTCAGTTCTATTTTTTGTTTGGTATAGAAAAAATTGAAGCAAAATAGCTATTAAACGAGAACTTTGGTTTACTAAAGACATCGACATATTCTATTGTTTTAGCTCGGTGGAAACAAAATACTTTTCCTAAGGATTCCGTTAAATAGAAATAAAGAACGAAGAAACTAGAACGATTGTTTGAGTTCGCCTTTTCTATCTTCTAGAAGGATCATCTATCAAGCAAAATTTTCTGTGAAAGCATCCAGACGGAAAAAAAGCTAACATAGATGTTATGGGTCAAATTTTGATTTCGTTCCCATCTTATTTTATTTGGGAATTTCGCCATCCATCATAAAGGAGCCGAATGAAACCAAAGTTTCATGTTCGGTTTTGAATTAGAGACGTTAAAAATATAAAACGGATCAATCGACGTCGACTAAAACCCTTAGCCTTCCAAGCTAACGATGCGGGTTCGATTCCCGCTACCCGCTCTAAATTCGAAATTGCCACCTTTTTATTAGAGACAATTTTCTCTATTAGAATTGTCTAATAGCAATTGTGTATTGAAGTGAATTCACTTCAATACACAATTGCTAAAATGATTTGGCACATTTAACAATTGGGAAGTCAAAAAAAGCGAAAAGCGTCCATTGTCTAATGGATAGGACATAGGTCTTCTAAACCTTTGGTATAGGTTCAAATCCTATTGGACGCAATATCAATATAGATATAAATATATTGATATTTATCTATTATTTCCATTTCTATATATTATATAGAATATATTTTTATTCTATTTAGAAAAAAGATAAGAAAGAAATATAATAAGAAAGAAATTCTGAATGCTTTAAGATTTAATATTAAACAGATACAGATATTAGTTATATACTTCTTTCTATTATATATACTTAACTTAATATACTTCTATTTAATTAATTTCTGAAAAATTTCATTAAAGAATAAAATTAACTAAAGAATAAAAAAAAAAAAATGATCCAGTTATTTTCTTTTTTTTTATAATTTCTCCTGAAGTAGAAAACGTTCCAGTTGTTCTTGAATACCTTCTTTCAAAAAGCTTTCTGCTTCAGCGGTTAATGTCTTGGTAGAGGCTATTATTTCTTGGAACTGAGGTTTATTCGTTTTTAAATAAGTGCGTAGCTGAACGAGAAATTTTCGTACTTGTCCAATTTCTAATCCATCCAGATAACCATTTGTTCCGGTATAAATGGTCATTATCTGTTCTTCCACTGTGAGAGGGGCTGATTGGGATTGTTTCAGTAACTCACGCAATCGTTGACCTCTTGCCAATTGATTCTGAGTAGCTTTATCGAGATCAGAAGAAAATTGGGCAAAGGCTTCTAATTCAGCGAATTGAGCCAATTCCAATTTTAATTTTCCAGCTACCTGTTTCATAGCTTTAATTTGAG